AAAATGAACATTATTGAAATAGTGTAAAGAGACACACAATAGGTACGAAAAAATATTACTCGAGATTTAATCCTGTTTGCGGGGGTTTTCAGGATGATAGCGATCTCAGGAGTAGTAGGGGGGTAGGGGGGTTTTAACGCGCAAAAACCGAGGGCATATATTAGGTTAATGAGGAGAAATAATTAATCTATTATGCTCATGATATCTAAGTGTGTAGTTCTTCTGTAATGTCGTTCAACACTCATACTATGTCCCTGATATCACGGAAATAATACGACCTTTACCAACAGCTCACGCTGCACTCTGTAATGTTGATGAAAAGGAAAAAAAAAGGATAAACCTATGCGCCGTAGAAAGAACGCTCGGCTTGGTGGGTAACGGGTAATATGTATACCACCATTAACTTATGCACGGGTAGAATGTCTTTTATGGGGAATAATATCAATAATTGTCCCTGAAGAAGGAACCAAATGCCAGGAATAGTTCACTAAGTGAAACCCCCACAATAGTTGTCCCTCACCCTCAATAACCGTGTGCAATCAAAAATCACTGTTGGTCGGTTCTTACTGGGCGAGTGTTGTTCGGACTGTTAGTTTATTGAGTCCTGGTATATCATTACTGATGGTTAATGTGTTGAGTCTATAAGCTTTCTATTCTCGAGAAAATTATTGTACGATGAACCTTAATTTGCTTCGTCTACGACTTCATGAAATTGGTATAAGGAGATGGGCATTTACACCGATATATGGTGATAATACATATATATGTCCTAATTCCTAACAAAAGGATAATATATATGCTATATTTGTCCTCCCCATATATGGTGCGGCAGAGCTCGCCGCCAGAGGATAGTTTAGTTTAGAATCCTAGCTTTGGGAGTTAGGGGTGGGAGTTAAAATCTCCCTTCTCTGAGCAGTAGGGAGGAATTTAGCCTCCGGCATCCGGCTTACAAGACCGGCGCTCTGGCGCTGAGCTACTAGTGCAGGCTCATTCAAGGGCTTTGTTTTCTACTCATCCGGCAAATGGGGAAAGAATGAGGACTAGAATAAAGTAAAGGAGGGATGCAACTTGGCCGATGATGATAAAGGGGTGTTCTACAGGCATGCCCCCGATTCATGTAAGAATCACAACGTCCGCGATGAAGGTTCAAAACAGAAGTTGTGTGAGTGGTCGATATGTGAGGCCTCGTTGTTTAGATGTATGCAGGATCGGGATAAGTATAAGTACCAGGATGGAGGCCAGGAGGGCTAGAACGCCGCCAAGTTTGTTTGGGATTGAGCGGAGGATGGCGTAGGCAAAGAGGAAGTATCATTCTGGCTTAATGTGTGGGGGAGTAACGAGGGGGTTGGCGGGGATGAAATTGTCTGGGTCTCCTAGTAGGTTTGGGGTGAAGAGGGCGAGGGATGTAAGTCCCACCAGAAAAATGGTGGCGCCGAGCAGGTCTTTGTACGAGAAATAAGGGTGAAACGAGATTTTATCGGCGTCCGAGTTTAGGCCGGCGGGGTTGTTGGAGCCTGTTTCGTGTAGGAAGAGAATGTGAATTACGGCCATGGCAGTGATGATGAAGGGGAATAGGAAGTGGAAGGCAAAGAAGCGGGTTAGGGTGGCATTGTCTACTGAGAAGCCGCCCCAAATTCATTGGACTAGTGCGTTTCCTACGTAAGGGACCGCGGAGAGGAGGTTAGTAATTACTGTGGCGCCTCAGAAGGATATTTGTCCCCATGGTAGTACGTAGCCGACAAAGGCTGTTATCATGACGAGGAGCAGTAAGATTACGCCGACATTTCAGGTTTCTTTATAGAGGTAGGAGCCATAGTATAGGCCTCGGGCGATGTGTATGTAGATACAGATGAAGAAAAATGAAGCGCCGTTGGCGTGTATGTTACGAATTAGTCAGCCATAATTTACGTCTCGGCAAATGTGGGCGACGGAGGAGAAGGCTGTGGCGATGTCAGATGTGTAGTGTATCGCTAAGAATAGGCCTGTAAGAATTTGTGCAATTAAACATATAAAAAGGAGGGAGCCAAAGTTTCATCAGGCGGAAATGTTTGAGGGTGCGGGGAGGTCGACTAGGGCGTCGTTTACAATTTTTAAAATGGGGTGTGTTTTTCGTAGGTTGGCCATTAACGGTTCTTGTAGTTGAACAACAACGGTGGTTTTTCAAGTCATTGGTTCCGGTTAGAGTCCGGGCAAGAATTATGACTTACATTATGTCTTTATTTCTTATAGGTTTGGTGTTGGGGCTGGTTGGGGTTGCATCTAACCCCTCTCCCTATTTTGCTGCTTTGGGGTTGGTGGTTGTAGCGGGCATGGGGTGTGGGGTGTTGGTAGGGTTCGGGGGGCCTTTTTTGTCTTTAGTGCTTTTCTTAATTTATCTTGGGGGAATGCTAGTTGTGTTTGCTTATTCTGCGGCGCTGGCTGCGGAGCCTTATCCAGAGAGTTGAGGGAGTCGTCCGGTTATGTTTTATGTGGGTGTTTATTTGTTAGGGGTTCTCTTGGTGTCGGGGCCTTTTTGGGGTGGCTGGTACGAAATATCTTGGGTGCCGGCGGATGAGTTGGTGGGGTTTTCTATGTTTCGAGGGGATATTGGTGGAGTTGCCCTGATATATTCTTCGGGCGGGGGGTTGCTTGTAATCGGGGCATGGGTCTTACTTTTAACACTATTTGTGGTGTTAGAACTGACTCGGGGCTTAGGGCGGGGGACGCTTCGGGCAGTTTAGGTTACAACCAGGAAGACAGTAAGGGCGAGGGTGAGCAGGAAGAGTGTGAGGTACGTTTTGATTATGCCCTGCTGGGTGTTGCTGGTTGTGGTAATTAGGGGGAGGTTGGTGGAGGCGATTGTTTTTGGGCCTGTTTTTTCTAGTCATGTTTGGTCCACCATTTGGCTAGCAATTGTTTGGCCTAAGATTAGGTTGAGCTTGGGGGCGAGGCGGTGGACAGTTGTGGGATAAAACCCCAGCATGTTGGAAAAGTGGTGGGGGGCCAGTTTTGGTTGGGCTTTAAATTGCTTGGTGGTCATAGTGGCTAGTTCAAGAGCAATAAGGAGTCCGAGAATGGTGACTGTTAGGGCGGCTAGCTTAAGAGTGAGGGGTATGGATATAACTGGTGTTTTTAAGGGCAGGATGTTGGAGGTGATGATAAGGCCCGCAATAATGCTGCCTCATGCTAGCCGTTTGATGGGGTTAATCACTGTTGGGTTGTTTTCGTTGATGGGGGAGAGTGGGGGGAATCGGGGGTGGCCCATAGAGACAAAGAAAATGACACGAAGGCTGTAGATGGCTGTGAAAGAGGTGGCTAATAGGGTTAGGGTGAGGGCTCAGGCGTTAAGGTGGGATGTGTTGAGGGCTTCAATAATTGCGTCTTTTGAGAAAAAGCCTGCAAGAAAGGGGGTGCCCGTGAGGGCCAGGCTGCCGATGGTTAAGGAGGATGATGTGAAGGGGGTGAGGCGATGCATGCCCCCCATTTTTCGGATGTCTTGTTCGTCATTTAAGCTGTGAATAATAGAGCCGGAGCAGAGGAACAACATTGCTTTAAAGAAGGCGTGTGTGCAGATATGCAGAAATGCTAGCTGGGGCTGGTTTAGTCCGATTGTGACCATTATTAGTCCTAGTTGGCTTGATGTCGAGAAAGCAACAATTTTTTTGATGTCATTTTGGGTTAGGGCGCAGGTGGCGGTGAATAGGGTTGTTAGGGCACCCAGGCAGAGGCAGGTCGTTAGGGCGGTGGGGTTGTCTTGAATGAGGGGGCTGAGTCGGATTAGTAGGAAGATGCCGGCGACAACCATCGTGCTGGAGTGCAGTAGGGCAGATACCGGCGTAGGGCCCTCCATGGCGGACGGCAGCCAGGGGTGGAGCCCAAATTGGGCAGATTTTCCGGCGGCAGCTAGGATGAGGCCTAGCAGGGGCAGGGTCAGGTCCAGTTTGTTAGCAGTTGCGAATATTTGTTGTATTTCTCAGGAGTTAAGGTTGGTTGCAAATCAGGCTATCGCAAGGATTAGTCCGATATCCCCGACACGGTTATAAATAACTGCTTGTAAGGCGGCGGTGTTGGCGTCTGTCCGTCCGTACCATCAGCCGATGAGGAGAAAGGATATGATTCCCACTCCTTCTCAGCCAATAAAAAGTTGGAATATATTGTTGGCTGAAACGAGGGTAATTATGGCGATAAGGAAGATTAGAAGGTATTTGAAAAAGCGGTTGATGTAGGGGTCTGTGTGCATGTATCAAGATGCAAATTCTAGAATTGATCAGGTTACATAAAGGGCTACGGGAATAAAAATAATGGAGTAGTGGTCAAATTTGAGGCTGATATTAATATCGAAGGTGTTGGTGTTTATTCAAGACCAGCTGGTAATAATTGTTTCTGCCCCCTCGTTTAGGAAGAGGAAGAGGGGGAGGAGGCTAATGAAGAATGCTGTTTTCACGGCGGTTTTGACGTGGGTGCGGGCCCAGGTGTCGTTTTGTGGGCTGGGGTTGAGTGTTGTTACTAGGGGGTATATTAGTAGGATAAAAATAATAATAAGGCTGGATGTTATTATCAGGGCAGTGGGGTGCATAGCTACTACTTGGATTTGCACCAAGAGTTTTTGGTTCCTAAGACCAACGGATGAGCTGTTATCCTTTAGGAGCGGGGTGCGAGTGAGCCCCGGGTTTTAACTGGGGTGGCGAAAATTAGCAGTATTCGTTGCGGTCTTGCCTCTCTCGGCGGATAAGGGGGCTTTAACCTCTGTTTTTAGAATCACAATCTAACGTTTTTATTAAACTATATCTGCATGCGGTTCAGCCTCATACTAGTTCGGGTTTGAGAATTAGTAGGAGGAGCGGGAGGAGGTGGAGGGCCAGGAGGAGGTGCTCCCGGGTGTGGGTGGGGGCTAGGGCGGTGATGTGGTTGGGGAGAGGGCCGCGTTGTGTTATTAAGAATATGTAGAGGGAATAGCTTGCTGTAATAAGTGTGCCTGTTCCTGTTAGGATCAGTGTTCAGGGGGACCAGTTGAAGAGGGAGGTAATGATCATTAGTTCTCCCATGAGGTTTGGGAGTGGGGGGAGGGCGAGGTTGGCAAGGGAGCTGATAAATCATCAGGTGGCCATAAGGGGAAGAACTATTTGTAGTCCTCGGGCGAGGATTATGGTTCGACTGTGGGTTCGCTCGTAGTTTGTGTTTGCCAGGCAGAAGAGGGCGGAGGAGGTTAGGCCGTGGGCAATTATAAGGATTAGTGCTCCTGTAAAGCCTCAGGGTGTTTGGATGAGAATGGCGCCTGCAACCAGGCCTATGTGGCTGACTGAGGAGTAGGCGATGAGTGATTTGAGGTCCGTTTGGCGTAGACAAATAGACCCTGTTATGATGACGCCTCAGAGGGCAAAGATAATAAAGGGGTAGCTTAGTTCTTTTGTAAGGGGCTCTAGTATAACTATTATTCGTATTATCCCGTAGCCCCCCAGTTTTAAAAGTACGGCGGCAAGGACTATGGAGCCTGCAATGGGGGCTTCTACGTGGGCTTTGGGGAGTCAGAGGTGTACGCCGTAAAGGGGTATTTTAACTAGGAAGGCTAGTAAGCAGCCGGCCCACCAGAGCTTGTCTGCGTAGGAGGATAGCTGCATTGTTTCGGAGTACTGGAGGGTGAGGAGTGAGAGGGTTCCTGTGTCATTTTGGAGGAGCAGGAGGGCAACTAGCAGGGGCAGGGAGCCAGCGAGGGTATAGAATAAGAAATATGTGCCTGCATTTAGGCGTTCTGTTTGGTTGCCTCATCGTGTGATAATAATTAGGGTGGGGATAAGAGTGGCCTCAAATATTACATAAAACATAATAACTTCTGTGGCGCTGAAGGCCAGAATTAAAAAGAACTGTAAGGAGATCAGCAGGGTAATAAATATTCGTTGGCGGTTGTCGGGTTCCTGGGCTGTGTGGTTTTGGCTTGCCAGGATTATAAGTGGGAGAAGTCAGCAAGTTAAAACTAAAAGGGGGGTGGATAGGGGGTCTGTGGCTATTCAGGGGTTGAGAGTGGATCAACCTGTTTCTGCTGGGTTTTTTAATCAGGTCAGGCTTATTAATGCGATGACCAGGCTGTGGGTCAAGGTGGTGGGTCACAGTCATTTGGAGGGGGTAAGTCAGGTTGTTGGGACAAGCATGAGTGTTGGGATTAAAATTTTTAGCATTGTAGGAGGTTTAGGCTTTGCAGGCGGTCTGTTCCGTGAGTGCGAGCGGTGGCTACAAGCAGTGCGAGTCCGGCGCTGGCTTCACATGCTGAAAATGCTAAAAGCAGTATAGGAGAGGTTGAATATTCGGTTGAGTCTAGTTGAAGGGTCCATAGGGAGAGGGCAATGAAGAGGGATAACATTATACCTTCTAGGCAGAGGAGGGCGGAGAGAAGGTGCGTCCGGTGAAATGCCAGGCCTGTAAGGCCCAGGGTGAAGGCAGATGAGAAGGCAAAGTGGGTGGGTGTCATTAGATAATTGCGGACTTAAACCACAGTCTTTTGAGCCGAAATCAAATGTTTTATTTTAGACTAATTATCTACTCGGCTCATTCGAGTCCGCCTTGAATTCACTCGTAGATGAGACCTAGGGTTAGGAGGAAAAGAACAATTGCTGCTCAGATAAATGTAAGGACGGGGGAGGATAGTTGGTCGCCCCAGGGAAGGGGGAGGAGGAGGGCAATTTCTAGGTCAAAAAGGAGGAAGAGGATGGCGACTAGGAAGAAGCGAAGGGAGAAGGGGAGGCGTGCGGAGCCGACGGGGTCGAAGCCACATTCGTAGGGGGAGAGCTTTTCATGGTCAGGGGTGATTTGGGGTAGTCAGAAGGATACTGTGGCCAAGATGGTGGAGAGTAAGATGGTGATGGTAAGGACGGTTGTGGTTAGGTTCATTATCTTTTCTTGGAGTTTAACCAAGGCCGGGTGATTGGAAGTCACTTATACTTCTTAATACTAAAAAGACTAGGATCCTCATCAGTAAATGGAGATATACAGGAATAGTCAGACTACGTCTACGAAGTGTCAGTATCATGCAGCGGCTTCGAAGCCGAAGTGGTGCTCTGCTGTAAAGTGGTATTGAATTTGGCGGAGGAGGCAGGCAGCTAAAAAGGTGGAGCCAATGATGACGTGGAGGCCATGGAAGCCGGTAGCGACGAAGAAGGTGGCGCCATAGACTCCGTCGGCGATTGTGAAGGGGGCCTCGTAGTATTCTATTGCTTGGAGGAAGGTAAAATAAAACCCTAGAATAATAGTTAGGGCTAGGGATTGAATTGCTTGTTTGCGTTCCCCTTCTATTAGGCTGTGGTGGGCTCATGTAACTGTGACCCCGGAGGCAAGGAGTACGGCGGTGTTTAGGAGGGGTACTTCAAAGGGGTCGAGGGCTGTGATGCCTGCTGGGGGTCAGCAGCCTCCTAGTTCGGGGGTGGGGGCAAGGCTAGAGTGGTAGAATGCTCAGAAGAAGCCTAGAAAGAAAAAGACTTCTGAGGTAATAAAAAGGATCATGCCGTACCGTAGGCCTTTTTGGACCGGGGGTGTGTGATGTCCTTGGAATGTTCCTTCTCGGATGATGTCTCGTCATCATTGGTATATAGTTAGCAAGAGGAGGATTAACCCCAGTGTCATTAGTGTTGTGGAGTGAAAGTGGAATCAGATGGCGAGGCCGGATGTTATTAGAAGGGCAGCAATTGCTCCTGAAAGGGGCCAGGGACTGGGGTCAACTATGTGGTATGCGTGTGCTTGGTGGGCCATTAGATGTTTTCTTGTAAATAGAGGCTTAGGAGAAGAACAAATACGTATGCTTGAATTATTGCTACAGCGATTTCAAGGAGTGTTAGGAGGAAAAGGAGGGTGGTTGTGAGGAGGGCAACGGTGGGTATAAGGGGGAGTAGGACGAAGGCGGCGGTTGCGATTAGTTGGATGAGGAGGTGGCCTGCTGTTAGGTTGGCTGTGAGCCGTACGCCAAGGGCGAGGGGTCGAATAAATAGGCTAATTGTTTCGATAATAATAAGTACGGGAATGAGGGGCGTGGGGGCTCCCTCGGGGAGGAGGTGGCCTAGGGCGTGGGTGGGCTGGTTTCGTATCCCGATGATGACCGTTGCAAGTCAGAGGGGGACTGCGAAGCCCATGTTAAGAGATAGTTGCGTGGTGGGTGTGAATGTATATGGAAGAAGTCCTAGTATGTTAAGGGTAATAAGGAAGATCATTAAAGAGGTGAGAAGGGTGGCTCATTTGTGGCCGCCCAGGTTTAGGGGCAGGAGAAGTTGTTGGGTGAAGCGGTTAATAAATCAGCCTTGAAGGGTGAGTAGGCGGTTGTTTAGTCATCGGGTGGTGGGTGCGGGGAATAGAAGTCAGGGGAGGCTGAGGGCAAGGGCGATTAGGGGGAGGCCTAAGAATGTGGGGCTCATAAATTGGTCAAAGAAGCTTAGTGTCATGGTCAGTTTCAGGGTTCTGTTTTTGGTTTTTCTGTGCTTTGGGCTGTCGGCTCGTTTGGGAAGGTGTGGGCCAGAATTTTGGGTGGAATCACGGTTGTAAAGACTAGTCAGGAGAAGATTAGGATGGCGAATCAAGGGGCGGGGTTGAGTTGGGGCATGTCGCTAAGGGCGGTTGGGTGCCGCCAATCTTTAGCTTAAAAGGCTAACGCTGTTCCCTGTTTAGCTTCTTAGCGAGGCGTCTTGAAGTATTAAGGAGGATCAGTTTTCAAAGTGTTCAAGGGGGACGGCTTCAACAACAATGGGCATAAAGCTGTGGTTTGCTCCACAGATTTCGGAGCATTGGCCATAGAAGACACCGGGGCGGGACGTGATGAAGGCGGTTTGGTTGAGTCGGCCAGGAACTGCGTCTATTTTTACCCCGAGGGCGGGGACGGCTCATGAGTGGAGGACGTCTTCGGCGGAGACGAGCACTCGAATGGGGGATTCAATGGGGATTACCATGCGGTGGTCGGCTTCTAGAAGGCGGAATTGTCCGGGGTTTAGGTCTTGTGTGGGAATTATGTATGAGTCGAAGGCTAGGTCTTCGTAGTCGGTATACTCATAGCTTCAGTATCATTGGTGTCCTATGGCTTTAATTGTTAAGTGCGGGTCATTAATTTCATCTATCAGGTAGAGAATGCGTAGGGAGGGCAGGGCGATTATAATTAGAATGACCGCGGGGAGAACGGTTCAGATAATCTCAATCTCTTGGGAGTCCAAGATATACTTGTTTGTGAGTTTGGTGGAGACCATAGCAACAATAATGTAAAGTACGAGGGTACTAATTAAGAATACAATTATTAAGGCGTGGTCATGGAAGTGAAGGAGTTCTTCTATTACGGGGGAGGCCGCGTCTTGGAAACCTAGTTGTGTGGGATGTGCCATTAAGTTGTGTTAAGACACGCGGGGGTCTAACCCGCGCTTCTGCCTTGACAAGGCAGTGTAATAAACTCTTTACTAGTGTCTTATGAAGAAAGTGGCAGAGTGGTTATGTGGTTGGCTTGAAACCAGCCTATGGGGGTTCAATTCCTCCCTTTCTCGTGTTAGTTCGTTTGTACTTGAACAAATGCGGGCTCTTCGAAGGTGTGGTATGGGGGTGGGCAGCCGTGTAGTCACTCTACGTTTGTAGAGGTTAGTTCAACAGATATCACTTCTCGTTTAGCGGCAAATGCTTCTCAAATAATAAATAGGAATATGATGACTGCTAGGAGGGAGATAAGGGAGCCGATAGAGGAGACAGTGTTTCAAAGGGTGTAGGCGTCGGGGTAGTCTGAGTATCGTCGGGGCATTCCGGCCAGGCCTAGGAAGTGTTGGGGGAAGAATGTTAGGTTAACGCCCACAAATATTACTCCGAAGTGAATTTTTGTTCAGGTGCTGTGGAGGGTGTAGCCTGAGAATAGGGGAAATCAGTGGACGAAGGCGGCCACGATAGCAAATACAGCTCCCATAGAGAGGACGTAGTGGAAGTGGGCTACCACGTAGTATGTGTCATGGAGGACGATGTCTAGAGAAGAATTAGCTAAAACAATGCCGGTAAGGCCGCCCACAGTAAAGAGGAAGATGAAGCCGAGGGCTCACAGGAGGGGGGTGTCCCATTTAATAGAGCCTCCGTGGAGGGTGGCTAATCAGCTAAATACTTTAACGCCTGTGGGGATGGCAATAATTATTGTGGCGGAGGTGAAGTAGGCCCGTGTGTCCACGTCCATGCCGACTGTAAACATGTGGTGGGCCCATACAATGAATCCCAGGAGTCCGATGGCCATTATGGCTCATACTATACCCATATATCCGAAGGGTTCTTTTTTGCCTGAGTAGTAGGCTACGATGTGTGAAATTATGCCAAACCCGGGGAGGATCAGGATGTAGACTTCGGGGTGGCCGAAGAATCAGAAGAGGTGTTGGTAGAGGATGGGGTCTCCTCCTCCGGAGGGATCAAAGAAGGTTGTGTTTAGGTTTCGGTCCGTGAGAAGCATGGTGATGCCAGCGGCAAGAACTGGTAGAGAGAGAAGGAGTAGTACGGCAGTAATTAGTACTGACCACACGAAAAGGGGTGTTTGGTACTGGGAGATGGCGGGTGGTTTTATGTTAATGATGGTTGTAATAAAATTAATTGCACCAAGAATTGAAGAAATACCCGCTAAGTGGAGGGAGAAGATGGTCAAATCGACGGAGGCTCCTGCATGGGCCAGGTTTCCTGCGAGGGGTGGGTATACTGTTCACCCTGTTCCGGCTCCTGCTTCAACCCCAGAAGAGGCAAGGAGAAGGAGAAAAGAGGGTGGGAGTAGTCAGAAGCTTATGTTATTTATTCGGGGGAAGGCTATGTCAGGGGCGCCGATTATCAGGGGGATGAGTCAGTTGCCGAAGCCTCCGATCATAATTGGTATTACTATAAAGAAAATTATTACAAAGGCGTGGGCTGTAACAATGACGTTGTAGATTTGGTCGTCCCCGAGGAGGGACCCGGGCTGGCTTAGTTCTGCCCGGATGAGGAGGCTTAGTGCCGTACCAACCATGCCGGCTCAAGCACCGAATACTAAATAAAGGGTGCCGATATCTTTGTGATTTGTTGAGAAAAATCAGCGTGTAATTGCCACAGGTAAGATGGCTGAGATAAGCGGTGGATTGTAGCCCCATAGACAGAGGTTTAAGCCCTCTTCTTACCAAGCCCCGAGGTGTTAACATAATAGATTGCAAATCTGGAGAGGTCGGCTAAAACCCGACCGGGGCTTTCCCCGCCTCGTTCGCCCGGACGGCGGGGAAAGGGTAGATGAATGCTCGCTGGTTTGAGCGCTTAGCTGTTAACTAAGAGGTTGAAGGATCGAGGCCTTCTCATCTAGTTAGGGCTTTAGCTTAGTTAAAGTGTCTGTTTTGCATGCAGGAGATGTGGGGTAATATCCCGCAAGTCCTACAGGGGCTGGGAGATTTTCACTCCCGTTTAAGGCTTTGAAGGCCCTTGGTTTAAGTAAGTGCTATCCTAAGCCCCTAGGGGGTGAGCAACGCAGCTAGTGTGGGGGTTAGGGGGAGGAGGGAGATGGAGGCTATTGTGGAGAGTGCCAGGGGGACAGTGCTCTGTGAGGGGAGAAGGCGTCACGGGGTTGTAGCTACAAGGTTGTTGGGGGAGGTGGTGAGTGTTATTGCGTAGGAGAGGCGAAGGTAGAAGTACAGGCTGAGGAGGGCAGTAAGTGCGGCGAAGGTGGCGGTGGGGGCGAGGTCTTGTTTAGTAAGTTCTTGAAGAATAAGTCATTTGGGTGCGAAACCCGTGAGGGGTGGGAGGCCTCCTAATGACAGTAGTAGGAGAGGGAGAAGCGCTGTGAGGGCGGGGCTTTTTGTCCAGGCTGTGGCGAGGGAGTTGACGTTGGTGGCTTTATTTAGTTTAAATAACAGGAAGATGGACATTGTTATGGCAAAATAGGTGAGGAGGGCGAGGAGGGTAAGGGAAGGTTTGTATTGGAGTACAAGGACCATTCATCCGAGGTGGGCAATTGAGGAGTAGGCGAGGATTTTGCGTAGTTGTGTTTGGTTTAGGCCGCCTCAGCCCCCAACTAGTGTTGATGTTAGGCCTAGAATAACAAGAATTGTTGTATTGGTTGGTTGAATTTGGAGGATTAGGGCGAAGGGGGCGAGTTTTTGTCAGGTGGAGAGGATTAGTCCGGTGGTTAGGTCTAGGCCTTGAAGGACTTCGGGGAGCCAGGAGTGTAGGGGGGCTAGTCCAATTTTGAGTGCGAGGGCGAGTGTGATGATGGTGAGGGGGAGGGGGTGTGTCATTTGTTGAATTTCTCACTGTCCTGTTAGTCATGCATTGGTGGTACTAGCAAATAGGATTATGGCGGCTGCGGTGGCCTGGGTGAGGAAATATTTGGTGGTGGCTTCAACTGCGCGGGGGTGGTGGTGTTGGGATATTAGTGGGATGATGGCAAGGGTATTAATCTCAAGGCCCATTCAGGCGAGGAGCCAGTGTGAGCTAGCAAATGTGATTGTTGTCCCCAGGCCTAGCCCAAATAGTAGGGTAGACAGGATGTAGGGATTCATTAGTAAAGGAGGGGGTTTAACCAACATGTTTGGGGTATGGGCCCAAAAGCTTAATTAGCTGACTTTACTAGAAAGTGGTGTAGTGGAAGCACCAAGAGTTTTGATCTCTTAAGGATGGGTTCGAGTCCCTTTTTTCTAAGGAGCTGGGGGGACTTTAACCCCCATGTTTCACTCTATCAAAGTGGTCCTATGTTTCAGGCACAGCACCTACCATGGTTGTGGGGGTAGCCCTGCGAAAGCGGTCGGGAGGGCAAGGTGTCAAATCACAAGGGCTAGTGTGAGGGGCAGGAAGTTTTTCCACACAAGGTGCATGAGTTGGTCGTATCGGAAGCGGGGGTAAGAGGCGCGTACTCAGAGGAACAGGACGGAGAGGAGTGCGGCTTTGGTTATTAGGTTTATTGCAGTTAATTCGGGGAAGGAGGGAATGTGTGATGCGCCTAGAAAGAGGGTTGCGGAGAGGGTGTTTATAAGGAGAATGTTGGCGTATTCAGCGAGGAAGAAGAGGGCGAAGGGCCCTCCTGCGTACTCTACATTAAAGCCCGAGACGAGCTCTGATTCTCCCTCCGTGAGATCGAAGGGGGCGCGGTTGGTTTCTGCTAGTGTTGAAATGTATCATATTGCGGCGAGGGGTCAGGCAGGGACGATAAGCCAGATGCTTTCTTGTGCGGTGCTAAAGGTTTGTAGTGTAAAGCCTCCTGTAAAAATGATGGCGTTTAATAGGATTAGTCCAAGGCTTACTTCGTAGGAGATGGTTTGTGCGACGGCGCGGAGGGCCCCGATGAGGGCGTATTTTGAATTGGATGCTCATCCAGATCCGAGGATGGAGTAGACGGCGAGGCTAGAGAGGGCCAGGATAAAGAGGATGCCTAGGTTGAGGTCCAGGACGGGGTGGGGGAGGGGTATGGGGGCTCAGAGGGTCAGGGCAAGGGTTAAGGCTAGCATGGGGGTTAGTAAAAAGAGGACGGGGGAAGCGGTGGAGGGCCGTACGGGTTCTTTGATGAATAGTTTGACGCCGTCTGCGATGGGTTGGAGAAGGCCGTAGGGGCCGACGACGTTCGGGCCTTTTCGGAGTTGTATATAGCCTAAAACTTTTCGCTCAATTAGTGTAAGGAAGGCCACAGCCAGGAGGACGGGGACGATGTAGGCAAGGGGGTTAAGGATGTGGGTGGTTAGGGTATAAATCATAGTTGGAGGGAGGATTTGAACCTCCTTGTAAAGGGCTTAGGTCTTTTGCAATAGCCGGGATCTGCCACTCCAACATGCCATTTTCTTAGGCAGGGGGGCGTGCCCTCTTGCCTATTTTAGTTGATTTCACTAGGTGAGGGGGAGGCATGCTTTTAGTATGGGCCTCTCCTTTTCGGTCCTTTCGTACTAGAAAAGGTCACTTCATAGATAGAAACTGACCTGGATTACTCCGGTCTGAACTCAGATCACGTAGGACTTTAATCGTTGAACAAACGAACCCTTAATAGCGGCTGCACCGTTAGGATGTCCTGATCCAACATCGAGGTCGTAAACCCTCTTGTCGATATGGGCTCTAGAAGGGGATTGCGCTGTTATCCCTAGGGTAACTTGGTTCGTTGATCGGCTTTGCCGGATCTTGCTGGTCAGATGTTCTGTTGCTTAGAGCTGTGGCTCTTGGTTTTGGGAGGTGGTACTTCCATTCCACATGGGGGTTTTGTGTTGCCCCGCGGTCGCCCCAACCGAAGATATTAGGATAGGGACCATTTAGTTCGTGCCTTTGTCAGGGTTGTTTAACATGATCTATCTTAGTATCTAAAGCTCCATAGGGTCTTCTCGTCTTATGTTTTAATTCCCGCTTCTGCACGGGAAGATCAATTTCATTGACTGGGAAAAGGAGACAGTTAAGCCCTCGTTATGCCATTCATACAGGTCTCCATTTAAGAGACAAGTGATTGCGCTACCTTCGCACGGTCAAAATACCGCGGCCGTTAAACATATTGTCACAGGGCAGGCGGGACCTCTTATTCTTTAGTTTTGCAAGAGGCGATGTTTTTGGTAAACAGGCGAGGCTTGTGTTTGCTGAGTTCCTTCTTTTCCTTTTAGTCTGTCCTTGTGGGCACACCAGTGTGGGGTTAACGGCTATAGATGTGAATGGTTTTCTTGTTGTATTATTCTTATTCAATACCCTCTGGGGTTGGGGCCGGGTCGGGGTCGGTGGTGGGTCCGTTCCGATTTACACTTGTGCAAGGAGAGGGTTTTCCCTCTTATTACTCATATTAGCATGGTCTCTTCCATATTAGTATGGAGGGGCCCAATAGGGGGTTGGGGGCTTAAGATTAAGTTGTCGGGATAATGGGTTTGATTATATTTAAGCTTTAACGCTTTTTTCATGGGTGGCTGCTTTTAGGCCCACCAAAATATAGTACCTTGGGCGGGCATGATCTTTAGCCCCCCAGAAAAGTTGTATCTTGGGTCGAAGGGGCTGTACCCCCTTCGAATTACTCTCGCGGCGTTCTTAGTGTCGGGGTCAGTAAGGGTGGTTCGAGGGGAGAATCCGGGAGGCTGAACTTCTATTCGTTTCTTGGGCAACCAGCTATAACTAGACTCGGTAGGTTTGTCACCTCTACTCGAAGCTCTTCCCATTCTTTTGCCACAGAAACGGGTTTGCCCCTTTAACGGGCTGTCTCGGAGTAGCTCATCTAGTTTCGGGGCATTAAACTAAAGGGCTCTTTGTTTATATGTTGCTAGCTAAATCATGATGCAAAAGGTACGAGCATTAATCTCTGCTTTTTTGGGCTTTACTAATTTGTTTCATTTCTCTTTCAGCGTTCCCTTGCGGTACTTTCTCTATTGCTCTCTAGATCCTTTTCTGTCGCCCATACTAGGGTGGGAGAATGGTTTATTGTAGGTGTGTAGGGTATGTGGGGGTATTTATGGTTTGTGGTTGTTTTTACGGGTGAGGCTAGCTGTTAGGCGTCAGAATGACTCGATTTGCACGGGTGACTTCTCGGTGTAAAGGAGATGCTTTTCTATCTTAGCTACAGTCTGGTTTTTCCAAGTGCACCTTCCGGTACACTTACCATGTTACGACTTGCCTCCCCTTTGCATTTGTTTATTTTTAAGTATTTAATTCGTGGGGGCTTGGGGAGAGTGACGGGCGGTGTGTGCGCGCTTCAGGGCCGGTTTCAGCAGAACACTCTATTTTCTGCTTACTGCTAAATCCTCCTTTAGGTGTACGTTTCAGTACACTTTTCGTATTTTCTGTGTAAGAAAATGTAGCCCATTTCTTCCCCCTTCATGCGCTACACCTCGACCTGACGTTTTGGGTTTTGCCAATTTTGCTTACTATGAGGCCTTCACAGGGTAAGCTGACGACGGCGGTATATAGGCGGGATGAACTAGGAGGGGTGAGGTTAAACGGGGGTTATCGGTTCTAGAACAGGCTCCTCTAGGGGGGTCTAAAGCACCGCCAAGTCCTTTGGGTTTTAAGCTGGTGCTTGTAGTACCCGGGCGGATAGTGGGTGTGGGGGTCTATCAATGTTTAGGACTAAGCATAGTGGGGTATCTAATCCCAGTTTGTGTCTTAGCTTTCGTGGGTTCAGGTGGGGTTTAAAGCCACCTTGGTGGTGGTTCTTCATGCCCTCGAATACGTATAACAGTTTTGAGGGTGTTCGGCTTTAGTTTTAAGGATTCCTTAACCACGCTTTACGCCGGGGGTCATCAACTTGGGTCTCTCGTATAACCGCGGTGGCTGGCACGAGTTTTACCGGCCCTGTTAGCCTTAACTAAGTCGAGTTTTCACTTATGGCTTAATGTTTATCACTGCTGAAGTCCCTTGGGGGTGTGGCTTAGCAAGGTGTCATGGGCTGAGCGGGTCGTGCCTGATACCGGCTCCTCTTTCCCGGAGGGGGAGGTGAGGGCATTCTCACTGGGGCGTGGATACTTGCATGTGTAAATTTGGCTAAAGTTGATAGTAAAGTCAGGACCAAGCCTTTGTGCTTCCGGGGCTTTCTAGGGCCCATCTTAACATCTTCAGTGTCATGCTTTAATTAAGCTACGTTAGC